AATTAACCGAACAGGCAGGTACAAAGGGAATTCAAGTACAAATAGCAGGGCGTATCGACGGAAAAGAGATTGCGCGTGTCGAATGGATCAGAGAGGGTAGGGTTCCTCTACAAACCATTCGAGCTAAAATTGATTACTGTTCCTATACAGTTCGAACTATTTATGGGGTATTAGGCATCAAAATTTGGATCTTTGCGGAAGAGGAATAATAGGACCTTACTTGGCTTATCTTTAGTTCTATTCTACCCACCCGGTAATAGAACAAAAAATTACAAATTCTTTCATCCTTTTTTTCTTAACTCAAAACAAAAACGAACAATTCTATACGGTTGAATAAAAATTCGATTAATCATTTGATTTGATATAATTGCTATGCTTAGTGTGTGACTCGTTTATTTTTTTTAGGGTTCGGATTAAAAAAAAAATAGACCAGCCCATAGTAGAATATGAACTAATAACTATAAAAAAAACTAATAACCAACTCATCGTTTCGCATTATCTGGCTATAAAGAACCAGTCGAGATATGATATATTAGTCATATCAATGTAGCAACTGACATCTTTTTTGCATAACCAAACAACAAAAAAGAAAAACTAATCTGATTATGCGTTGTGAAGCAACAAAAGTATGCGGATAAATGGAAGGAAAGGATGAGAGAAAGAGAGAAAAAGAATAGCAATGATATATGATTCCAATATGTAAGGTCTATGATTCATCTCATAAAGGAGAATGTAATAAAGCATTAATACGGATTGATCCATAATTAGACAAATCTATTCATAGAAAAAAATCAAGAGCCCCGAGCCAATAAAGACTGAGAGGATTGACTCAAGAACAAATTTCGTTAGGGGCTCCGTTGTAGAGTTCAGACCTAACCATTAATCGAGAAGCGATGGGAACGACGGAACCCGTGAATACATAAGATTCTATTGAAAACGAATCTTAATGATTCATTGGGTAGGATGGCGGAACGAACCAGAAAAACCAATTCATTTATTTTGAAAGGCTATGTCATCAACTAATCCTACAAAAGAATATTGAAAGAGTAACTATCCGCCCGCGAAAATCTTTCTTTTATTGGATTTCTAAATTTTAGTCAATCCGATATGATAATAAAAGGCAAAAATAAGGATTCGTTATAACCTTATAACAAAATTACTTTATCTAGACCATTAACTCTAATTAACTCTAAATAAAAATTATTTATAAATAGAATACATGTTTAGTTATATATCAAAACAAGATATACAAAATTCTAATAGAATAGATAAAATTTCAAAGAATTTCATGATTCAGTATGTTGTTTCAGTATATTATTCATTAAATACATAGATATGTTTTTTAATCGTTTCATTCGTGAGGAGCTGGATGAGAAGAAACTCTCATGTCCAGTTCTGTAGTAGAGATGGAATTGATAAACAACCATCAACTATAACCCCAAAAGAACAAGATTCCGTAAACACCATAGAGGGAGAATGAAAGGAATGTCTTATCGAGGTAATCGTATTTGCTTCGGTAGATATGCTCTTCAAGCGCTTGAACCCGCTTGGATCACATCTCGACAAATAGAAGCAGGTCGGCGAGCAATGACACGAAATGCCCGCCGCGGTGGAAAAATATGGGTACGTATATTTCCAGACAAACCAGTTACAGTAAGACCGACAGAAACACGTATGGGTTCGGGGAAAGGATCTCCCGAATTTTGGGTAGCTGTTGTTAAACCTGGTAGAATACTTTATGAAATGAGCGGAGTAGCAGAAAATATAGCCAGAAAGGCTATTTCAATAGCGGCATCAAAAATGCCTATACGAACTCAATTCGTTATTTCGGGATAGGAATGTAGAACCAAAAGAAAGGTTTTGGGGGATAAAAAAAAAAATAATTTCAGGTTTCCTTTTTTGTTTTGAACAAATAACATTTCTTTTTTTTTACTTTACTTCGCCCTTTGCATTGATTGAAAAAACAGATAAAAAAATGATTCAACCTCAAAGCCATTTAAATGTAGCGGATAACAGTGGAGCCCGAGAATTGATGTGTATTCGAATTCTAGGAGCTAGTAATCGACGATACGCTCATATTGGTGACGTTATTGTTGCTGTAATCAAGGAAGCAGTACCAAATACACCTCTAGAAAGATCAGAAGTGATCAGAGCTGTAATTGTACGTACTTGTAAAGAACTCAAACGTGACAACGGTATGATAATACGATATGATGACAATGCTGCCGTTGTTATTGATCAAGAAGGAAATCCAAAAGGAACTCGCATTTTTGGAGCGATCGCCCGGGAATTAAGACAGTTAAATTTCACTAAAATAGTTTCATTAGCACCTGAAGTATTATAAGATGAAATTGTAATATAGTTACTGTAATATAGTTGTAGTATTTAAATGAAATCGATTAAATTTAAATTGATTAGTAAATTTTGATTTAATTTATTAGTAGATTGGTTGTGTCTCACGTATATGCCTTTAATAATTCATAAATATTTAATAGTTCAGAAATACAAAATAAAGAAAAAGAGCATGTTGATTATATACAAATTCGAGTACAACAATAATCTGGGTTTATCATGAATAAAGACACTATTGCCAACATAATAACCTCTATACGAAATGCTGACATGAATAAAAAAAGAACAGTTCGAATACCATCCACTAACATTAATGAAAACATTGTTAAAATCCTTTTAAGCGAAGGTTTTATTGAAAACATGAGGAAACATCAGGAAAGCAAAAAAAATTTTTTGGTTTTAACCCTACGACATAGAAGGAATAGGAAAGGACCCTATAAAGCTGTTTTAAATTTAAAACGGATCAGTCGACCCGGTCTACGAATCTATTCTAACTACCAAAGAATTCCTAGAATTTTAGGCGGAATCGGGATTGTAATTCTTTCTACTTCTAGGGGTATAATGACAGACAAAGAAGCTCGACTAGAGAGAATCGGTGGAGAAATTTTGTGTTATATATGGTAATCCTTCTAATAGCACCCCTCCTATATTAGTTGATACCTCAAGAAATTTTACCGACCTGAAAGAAAAAAAGGATTCATGAGGTTTTTATTATTGAATCATTTCCCAATGGTATAATTCTGGATTCGTTTAGATAATGAAAATAGGATTCTATGTTATGTTTCAGGAACGATTAGATGTACTTTTTTATACGTATACGACCCGAAAATCGAGTCAAAATGGAGGCAAGTCGTTATGATTCAACCGGAGGGCGTATAATTTATAGACTCCGAAACAAAGATTCAAACGATTCAGGGGATTTTTTCAACTTACACATTCATTTCGAGGGTATACAACTCGAAGTTCAAAATTTCAAGAAACTTATTTTCTTCCAATAAAGAGATTCAGAATTAAGTTAAGGAATGACAAATATGAAAATAAGAGCCTCCGTGCGTAAAATTTGTGAAAAATGCCGACTGATCCGTAGGCGAGGACGAATTATAGTAATTTGTTCCAATCCGAGACATAAACAAAGACAAGGATAATCTTTTTCAAATAAAAAAAGACTCTCTAAATCGAAAGGACTCGATGTACAAATAAATAAAAAAAAAAAAAGATCTATTTTGACATGAAATGGATATATCCATATATCTCTGACTTATATTTATGAGATGATAAAATATGGCAAAACCTACACCAAGAACTGGTTCACGTAAGAATCGACGTATTGGTTCACGTAAAAACGCGCGTAGAATACCAAAGGGAGTTATTCATGTTCAAGCAAGTTTCAACAATACTATTGTGACTATTACAGATGTCCGGGGTCGGGTAATTTCTTGGTCCTCCGCCGGTACTTGTGGATTCAAGGGTACTAGAAGAGGGACGCCATTTGCCGCTCAAACCGCAGCAGGAAAGGCTATTCGGACAGTAGTGGATCAAGGTATGCAACGCGCGGAAGTCATGATAAAGGGCCCCGGTCTCGGAAGAGATGCGGCATTAAGAGCTATTCGTAGAAGTGGTATACTATTAAGTTTCATACGAGATGTAACTCCTATGCCACATAATGGCTGTAGACCCCCTAAAAAAAGACGTGTGTAAAAATAAACATTGAAGATATTTCAAGAGAAATAAATAATTCAATGATTTGATCAAATAATATTACAATGGTTCACGAGAAAATAACAGTATCTACTCGGACACTGCAGTGGAAGTGTGTTGAATCAAGAGTAGACAGTAAGCGTCTTTATTATGGACGCTTTATTCTGGCTCCACTTAAGAAAGGTCAAGCTGATACAATAGGCATTGCAATGCGAAGAGCTTTGCTTGGAGAAATAGAAGGAACATGTGTCACACGCGCAAAATCTGAGAAAATACCACATGAATATTCTACCATAGTAGGTATCCAAGAATCCGTACATGAAATTTTAATGAATTTGAAAGAAATTGTATTGAGAAGTAATTTTTATGGAACTCGTGATGCGTCTATTTTCGTCAAAGGTCCCGGCTATGTAACTGCTCAAGACATCGTCTTACCACCTTCGGTGGAAATCGTTGATAATACACAGCATATAGCAAGCCTAACGGAACCAGTTCATTTGTGTATTGAATTACAAATCGAGAGACATCGCGGATATCAGATAAAAACACCGAAAAAATTTCAAGATGGAAGTTATCCTATAGATGCTGTATTCATGCCTGTTCGAAATGCCAATCATAGTATTCATTCTTATGCGAATGGAAATGAAAAACAAGAGATACTATTTCTTGAAATCTGGACAAACGGAAGTTTAACTCCTAAAGACGCACTTCATGAGGCCTCCCGGAATTTGATTGATTTATTTATTCCCTTTTTACATGCCGAAGAAGAAAACTTACATTTAGAAAACAATCAACGCAAAGTTACTTTACCCCCCTTTACTTTTCATGATCGATTGGCTAACCCCAGGAAAAATAAAAAAGAAATAACATTGAAATATATTTTTATTGACCAATCAGAATTGCCCCCCAGGGTCTATAATTGCCTCAAAAGGTCGAATATACATACATTA